TTAGTACAAACTAGTATTAGGGAATACAAGTGGAGTGAGTTTTTGGTTGTTCAAGGTTATTAATGGAAAATTTTATCAATACTTAAATTTAAGTTGTATTTTGTGAACTACTAGAATAGAATTATAGTTGAAAGATTCAAGTTAATGTCCTTTCCGTCGTTGAGAAGGATGGTGAGTTGAAATCAGGTATGGTATTATATTTATGTCTAACAAGCATTAACTAATAGCCTTTGGTGGTTGGTTTATGGGGATAAATGACCCTTCACTTAAAGTCCAGCTTCATGGTGGGCTGATCTTCATGCCTTGACGGCTATGTTGAGTCACAGCATCCTAAAAATAAAAAAATACCAACTGCGCGAGACCACAGTTATGACCGTCTATATAATACCAACTGCGCGAGACCACAGTTATGACCGTCTTGGCTGATTAGACCCGTACCATCGAGATGTCTTATTTAAGGGGAACGTATGGGCGATAACGCATTTGATGGCCCTGAAGTAAGAACCAGATGTCTGATAAAGTTTCAGTATAGCTACCCCCAAGTTTAATGGGCCCGGAGCGAGAAGAGGGGCATAGGTGGGCGGGTTGTTGGTTTCACGGAGGATGGTAGAACTAGAGACCAAATGGGGGAGGGGATAGTCATATGGAAGAGAAAGGTTTATGACTTAATGGTGTATGTATGATAACACAGGTATGTCTTTAGATCATTAATAGAATGTATTAATAAATAGTCATGAGTTGTGGCATGTTATGTTGAGTGTTGGTTTAATGTCTTGATTCATTGATATAATGTACTTGCTTATATGCTAGGGGTAAATAATTTAATGTACTTTATACATATATGTACGTGTGTACTATGTAATTTTATGTACAAGAAGTAGTTTAATAAGAATATCAGCTTTGGGTGTTGATGGTGGGGAGTTAATCCTTCTTCTTGATGCCCTGAGAAGAGTAATTCTTCATTTTTGGTTTACAAGACCAAAGTAATTGATTATACTATCGGGGCATAAGTTTCATTTTAGTATTTTGTCTTCAATTATTCCTGAGATTGGTATAAGGATTAGAATAATAGAGAAGTAGCTGATGGAGGCTAGTTGTCCGATGATTACGAATGGGTATTCAACTGGTTGGCCTCCAATTCAGGTGAGAATAAATAGATTGGCTACTAGGATTCAGTAGAGTGTTTGTGTAATAGGGCGAAATATTAGGCTTCGTTGTTTTGAGGTGTGTAGGAATGGAAGAAGGGCTAGGATTAGAATTGATAGGATTAGGGCTAGTACTCCTCCTAGTTTGTTTGGAATTGATCGAAGGATTGCGTAGGCAAATAGGAAGTATCACTCTGGTTTAATATGTGGTGGGGTATTGAGTGGGTTAGCTGGTGTATAGTTATCTGGATCTCCTAGTATGTCTGGGAAGAATAATACTAAGGTCATTAAGAATATAATTATTATGAAGATTCCTAGAATGTCTTTGATTGTATAATATGGGTGAAATGGAATTTTGTCGGCGTCTGAATTTAGGCCTGTTGGGTTATTTGATCCTGTTTCATGAAGGAATAGTAAGTGAACGATTACTAGGGCTGCGATGATAAATGGTAGGATAAAGTGGAAGGCGAAAAAGCGTGTCAAGGTAGCTTTGTCTACTGAGAATCCCCCTCAGATTCATTCTACTAGGGTAGTTCCGATATATGGAATGGCTGATAGAAGATTTGTAATTACGGTTGCACCTCAGAATGATATTTGTCCTCATGGAAGAACGTAACCTATGAATGCTGTGGCTATCACAGCAAATAGTAAGATTACCCCAATATTTCATGTTTCTATAAATGTGTAAGATCCATAATATACTCCTCGTCCTACATGAAGAAATAGACAGATAAAGAATATTGAGGCTCCGTTTGCGTGTATATATCGGATTAACCATCCGTAATTTACGTCTCGGCAAATATGTGTGACTGATGAGAATGCTGTTATTGTATCTGATGTATAGTGTATAGCTAGAAATAGACCTGTAATAATTTGTACAATTAAACAGATACCTAGTAGAGAGCCAAAATTTCATCAAGACGAAATGTTAGATGGGGCGGGAAGGTCGATAAATGAATGGTTAACAATTTTAATAAGTGGGTGTGTTTTTCGGATATTTGTCATTAGGTTTCTGTAGTTGAATTACAACGATGATTTTTCATGTCATTAGTCACAGTTAGATGCTGTGTAGAAATAATGACTAATTATATTTTTGTATTAAGTTTATTATTTTTAACTGGTTGCCTTGGGTTGGCTTTGAAGCCTTCTCCTATTTATGGCGGGTTTGGTTTGATTATATGTGGATTTGTGGGGTGTTTAAATGGTTTAGGGTTTGGTGGATCATTTTTGGGTTTAATGGTATTTTTAATTTATTTGGGTGGAATAATGGTAGTGTTTGGTTATACTACTGCTATGGCTACTGAGGAGTATCCTGAGACTTGAGGGTCAAATTGATTTGTTTTTGGTTCATTAATTGTAGGGGTTTTAATGGAGTTATTTTTTATTTATATGCTTGAGTATTATGATAAAGTGGATGTGGTAGGTTTTGATAATTCAGGTGATTGATTAATGTATGAGATTGATGATGTAGGTGTGATGTTGGAGGGTGGTATTGGGGTAGCGGCAATGTATAGTTGTGCTACTTGAATGATGGTGGTGGCTGGGTGGTCCTTGTTTGCTGGAATTTTTATTATTATTGAGATCACTCGAGATTAACGATATATAGAGTGGCTATTAGTGAAATTGAAAGTAAGAATGACATGAAGTATAATTTTACTAGTCCTTTTTGGCTAGTTAGGAGTGTTGACACATACGAGTGAATAGTTGAGGTAGATTTTGGGATTGATTTTTCTAGTCAATAAAGGTCTAGGAGATTGAGTGATGTTTTGAAGCTTATATTAAGTATTTTGTTGGGAATTAGTCGGTGAACAATTAATGGGAAATAGCCTAGTGATGTTGAGAATGATGAGTAAGGTTTTTTTTTGTTTATTGACAGATTTAGTGTGAGGTTGTTTAGTTCTAAAGCTAGTAGAAATCCTAGAATTGAGATTAATAGTGCTGTAGTTTTTAGGTATCATGGTATAGTGAGGATTGGAACGTTAGTTGGTGGGATGTTATATGAAATAAAAAATCCAGCTAGGATGCTTCCAAATGCTAGGCGTTTAATAGGATTAATTAAGTTTGGGTTGTTTTCATTGATTGAGATTATTGGTGGGAATCGTGGTTTTGTTATGACGACGAAGTAAATAATTCGTATGCTGTAAACTGCTGTTATGGATGTGGCGATTAGTGTAATTAATAGGGCTCAGGCGTTGGTATTGCAGGTGTTGATGGCTTCGATGATTAGGTCTTTTGAGTAGAAGCCTGTTAGGAATGGTATACCTGTAAGGGCGAGGCTGCCAATTGTTAGGCAGGAGGATGTAAATGGTATAGTTTTTATTATGTTTCCTATTTTTCGGATATCTTGCTCATCATTTAGGCTGTGGATGATTGATCCTGAGCATATGAAGAGTATGGCTTTAAAGAATGCGTGAGTGCAAATGTGTAGGAAAGCTAAATGTGGTTGGTTGATTCCTAGTGTTACTATTATTAATCCTAATTGACTTGATGTGGAGAATGCTACAATTTTTTTGATGTCGTTTTGAGTTAAAGCACAGATAGCGGTAAATAGGGTTGTTAATGCTCCGAGGCATAATATTATTGTTAGAATTTGTGGGTTGCTTGATGTTATTGGGTGGAATCGGACCAGTAGGAAAATACCTGCTACAACTATTGTGCTTGAGTGTAATAGGGCTGAAACTGGTGTTGGTCCTTCTATGGCTGATGGGAGTCATGGATGTAGACCGAATTGAGCTGATTTTCCTGTAGCTGCGATTAAGAGACCGATAAGTGGAATTAGGTCATTGTTGTTAGTTGATAAGATTTGTTGAAGTTCTCAGGAGTTTGAGTTTAGACAAAATCATGTTATGGTAAGGATAAATCCAATATCTCCAATTCGGTTATATAAGATTGCTTGAAGGGCTGCAGTATTTGCGTCTGCTCGTCCGAATCATCATCCAATTAGAAGAAAAGATATAATTCCTACTCCTTCTCATCCAATGAATAGTTGAAATAGGTTGTTGGCTGAAGTTAAAATAAGTATAGTAATTAAGAATAGAAGAAGATATTTAATGAATCGGTCAATGTGGGGGTCTGAGTGTATATATCATGAAGAGAATTGTATGATTGATCATGTTACGAAAAGGGCTACTGATATAAATATGATTGAAAAATAGTCTATTTTAAAACTTACTGATAGTTCAATGGAGTTAATTGTTATTCAGTGTCAGGTAGAGATTATGTATTCTGCGTTGTGGTGAAATAGCAATATAAGAGGAAGGAGGCTTAAGAAGAATGATAGTTTGATTGATAGTGTTGCATATGATGGGAAATTGATGTACTTAGATAGACTAGTTGAATTAATTAGAATTGGTGATATTAGGGTAAAGAAAATTGCTAGAATAGAAGATGTGATGGAGTTTATTACTTTTATTTGGATTTGCACCAAGGTTTTTGGTTCCTAAGACCAATGGATTACTTCTATCCTATAAAAGTAAGAAAGCCATGTGGTTAAACATGGGGGCATGAGTTAGCAGTTCTTGCATACTTTCTTGGTAAATAAGGAGTTTTAATTCCTGTCTTTAGATTCACAGTCTAATGTTTTTATAAACTATATCTACATATTGTTAGTCCTGTGATGAATTTTGGGTTCATAGTTAGGAGGATAAGAGGAATGATGTGGAGGATTATAAGTGCTAGTTCTCGTGTATGTGATGGTTGGAGGTTGTTTATATGGCTGGTTAGTTTACCTCGTTGTGTTGTAATAATCATGTACATTGAATATATTCCTGTAATGATAATGTTAATTCCTATGAGGATAATTGAAAAGTTGGATCAGGAAAACAGTGATATTGTAATGAATAATTCTCCGATTAGGTTAATTGATGGTGGAAGGGCTAAGTTAGCTAAGCTTGCTACTAGTCACCAGGTTGCTATTAATGGGAAAACTATTTGAAGGCCTCGGGCTATAATTATGGTACGGCTGTGAATTCGTTCATAATTAGAGTTTGCTAGACAGAATAGTAGTGATGAAGTCAGACCGTGGGCAATTATTAATATTGTGGCTCCTATATAGCTTCAAGGGGTTTGGATTATGATTGATGCGATAACTAGGGCTATATGGCTTACTGAAGAGTAAGCAATTAGTGATTTTAGGTCTGTTTGGCGTAGGCAGATTGAACTTGTTATGATTATTCCTCAGAGAGATAGAAGAATAAATGGGTAGGCTATATTTTTAGTCAGTGGGTCTAGAATAATAGCGATTCGTATTATTCCATAACTTCCTAGTTTTAGAAGAATAGCTGCTAAGATTATAGACCCTGCGATTGGTGCTTCTACATGGGCTTTTGGGAGTCACAAGTGGACCCCATATAATGGTATTTTGATCATGAATGCTATTATACATGCTAATCATAAAATGTTATTGGATCATAGTGAGTTCAATGTGTTTGTTGTTAATAGCATTATGTTAAAATTTAATGTTCCTATGGAGTTTTGAATATAAATTAGGGCAATTAGAAGTGGGATTGAGCCAATTAGTGTATAAAATAGAAAGTAAAGTCCTGCGTTTAATCGTTCTGTTTGGTTTCCTCATCGTGTAATGATAATTAGTGTGGGGATTAGGGTGGCTTCAAATAGAATATAAAATATGATTAATTCGGTTGCTGAAAATGTTATCACTAGTAAGATTTGAAGGCTTACTAATATGGAGATGTAAAGTTTTTGGAATGTAAGTTTTTCTTTTTTTAGGTGGTTTTGGCTGGCTATAAGTATTAATGGAAGGAGTCAGGTTGTTAGGATGATTAGTGGGGTTGATAGTGGGTCCGAGGAGAATATGGTTGAGAAGTTTAGGGTATTTTCGTCTGTTTGTCATAGGATAGAGAGGCTGATTAGGCTAATTAGGAAGCTATAGGAGGTTACATTAGTTCAGGTTTTTTTTGATTTTGATAGTCATGTTAGTGGGAGAAGCATGATTGATGGGATAATAATTTTTAGCATTGTAGAAGGTTTAGATTTTGGACATAATCAGTTCCGTAGGTGTTTGATACTTTGACTAGTAAAGCTAGACCTACTGCTGCTTCGCATGCTGCAAACACTAGGATGGTAATTGGAATTGGTATAGATGTTATAGAATTTGAGTTTAGTGAAGCCACGGAAGTTATGATGAATAATGATAGTATTATTCCTTCTAGACATAGAAGGGTGGATATTAAGTGGGATCGAAATATAAGTGTACCTAGAAGTGAAAATGTAAAGGCTAGTGTAAGGTTGATGAAAGTAGATGACATTATTGGTAATTATGAACATAATCATAGTCTAATGAGTCGAAATCATTTATTTTGTTTAAACTAATTACCAGTTATTCTGTTCATTCAAGTCCTTTTTGAGTTCATTCGTAGGTTAGTCCTAGTGATAAGATAGTAACTAGAATTATGGCGGAAGATATTATTATTGTAATTTTAGTAGTTTGAATTGCTCATGGGAGAGGAAGTAGGAGGGCAATTTCTAGATCAAATAGAAGAAATGTAATGGCTACTAGAAAAAATTTTATTGAGAATGGTAAGCGGGCTGAGCTTGATGGGTCAAAGCCGCATTCGTAAGGGTTTGCTTTTTCTGAATAAAGGTTTATTTGTGGAAGTCAGAATGCTACAGAAATTAGGATTAAGGATAATGTGATATTAATAAGTAAAATAATTATTAAATTTATTACTCTCTTCCGGTAGTTTCAGAATCTACTGATTGGAAGTCAGTTATATTATTTATACTAAGAGAGTAAGATCCTCATCAATAGATTGATACGTAAAGGAATAATCATACTACGTCTACAAAGTGTCAGTATCATGCTGCAGCTTCAAATCCGAAGTGATGTTTTGATGTGAAGTGAAATTTTAGTTGGCGTAGAAGACATACGATTAGAAATGTAGTTCCGATAATTACATGAAGTCCATGAAATCCTGTTGCTATGAAGAAAGTGGAACCATAAATTCCATCTGAAATAGAGAATGGTGTTTCAAAATATTCTGAGGCTTGAAGTATGGTAAAGTAAAGTCCTAGCAGAATAGTAATTAGTAGGGCTTGATTTATGTGATTTCGTTTACCTTCTATTAGGCTGTGGTGGGCTCATGTGATTGAAACTCCTGATGCTAGGAGAACTGATGTGTTAAGTAATGGGACTTCTAATGGGTTAAGTGGAGTAATTCCTGTTGGTGGTCAGCAACCTCCAAGGTCATGTGTTGGTACTAGGCTTGAGTGATAAAAAGCTCAGAAAAAACCAGCGAAAAAGAATACTTCTGATACAATAAATAGAATTATTCCGTATCGTAGGCCTTTTTGTACAATAGGGGTATGATGGCCTTGATATGTTCCTTCGCGGATAATATCTCGTCATCATTGATATATAGTGAGAGTATTGGCTAGGAGGCCAAGGGATAGTAATGTAGTTGAATTATAGTGAAATCACATAACTAGTCCGGATGTTAATAGAAGGGCTGAGAAAGCTCCTGTTAGTGGTCATGGACTTGGGTTAACTATATGATATGCATGTGTTTGGTGGGTCATTAGGTGTTATCATGTAGATATAGGCTTACTAGTAGTGTGAATACGTATGCTTGAATTAAGGCTACGGCAAATTCTAGTACTGTGAGAAGTAGAAGGATAATAAATGTAATAGTAGCGGTTGGTGGGCTGATATTTATAAGTACTAAGGTTGCTCCTCCAATTAAATGTATCAGTAGGTGGCCTGCTGTGATGTTAGCTGTAAGTCGTACTGCTAGGGCTATTGGTTGAATAAATAGGCTGATTGTTTCGATGATAATTAGTATTGGAATAAGTGAAATTGGAGTACCTTGTGGGAGAAAGTGGGCTAGGGAGCTTTTTAGTTTGTGGCGAAATCCTAGAAGTACAGCTCCTGCTCACAGTGGAATAGCTATGCTAAGGTTTATAGATAGTTGTGTGGTGGGTGTAAATGTATGTGGGAGTAGGCCTAGAAGATTGGTTGATCCAATAAATATGATTAGGGAGACAATTATTAGGGTTCAAGTTCGTCCTTTTGGGGTATGAATTAATATTATTTGTTTGATAATCAGTTTAATTAGTCAGTGTTGAAATGAATGGAGACGATTACTGATTAAGCGTTCTGATGATGGGAATAAGATTGATGGGAATATAATAATGGTAATTACAATTGGTAGTCCTATTACTGAGGGGGTAATAAAAGAGGCAAATAGATTTTCGTTCATTTTGATTCTCAAGGATTTTTTGTTATTTGTGTTGTAAAAGTTTTAGGAGAAGGAGGGGTTGGAAATGATTGAGAGGAAATTTTTAGTTGTATAAGGATAAACAGTGTGATTGTAGTTGATAACACAGTGATGAATCATGTGGAAGTATCCAGTTGTGGCATTCATTACGGAGACTTGACATCTCTAATTTTAGCTTAAAAGGCTAACGCTCTAAGCTTCGTAATGTTATTAGATTATTGATAAAGATCAATTTTCAAAGTTTTTTAGAGGGACTATTTCAAGTACGATAGGCATAAAGCTGTGATTGGAGCCGCAGATTTCTGAGCATTGGCCGTAGAATAACCCAGGGCGGTTGGATGAGATGGTTGCTTGGTTTAGTCGCCCTGGGATAGCGTCTGTTTTTAGCCCTAGAGAGGGTACGGCTCATGAGTGAAGGACGTCTTCGGATGAGATTAATATTCGGATTGGTAACTCTATAGGGAGAACTACTCGGTTATCTACTTCTAGGAGGCGAAGCTCTCCGGGCTTTAATTCAGAGGTTGGGACTATGTATGAGTCGAAACAGAGGTCTTCGTAATCTGTGTACTCATAGCTTCAGTATCATTGATGGCCTATTGTTTTCACTGTGAGGGCTGGGTTATTAATTTCGTCTATCATATATAGGATGCGTAGGGAAGGTAGAGCAATTAGGATTAAGATTACGGCTGGTAGGATGGTTCAGATGGTCTCTACTTCTTGGGCGTCTATAGTGCTAGTATGAGTTAGCTTTGTTGTTAGTATTAGGGTAATGATATATAGGACTAAAGAGCTGATTAGGAATACGATTATGAGTGTGTGGTCGTGGAAATTTATTAGTTCTTCTATAATAGGTGAGGAAGCATCTTGTAAGCCTAGTTGGGAGGGGTAAGCCATGTAAGATATATAGAGTTTAATCTATAATTTAACTTTGACAAAGTTATGTAATTTATTTACTAATATCTCATTGAGAAAGACATAGAGGTTATGGTCCTGGCTTGAAACCAGTTTTAGGGGGTTCGAATCCTTCCTTTCTTATTTTACTTTAACGAAGGTTGGCTCTTCAAATGTGTGATAAGGTGGGGGGCACCCGTGGAGTCATTCTAGGTTTGTGGAAGTATGTTCTACGCTAAGTACTTCTCGTTTAGAGGCGAAGGCTTCTCAAATTATGAAAACTATAATTAGAACTGCTGTTAGTGAGATAAAAGACCCTATGGATGAGACTGTGTTTCATGTTGTGTAGGCATCTGGGTAGTCGGAATAGCGTCGTGGCATGCCTGATAGACCAAGGAAATGCTGTGGGAAAAATGTTATATTTACTCCTACGAATATGATGGCGAAGTGTGTTTTTGCTCATATGTCATCTAGAGTATAGCCTGTAAATAGAGGGAATCAGTGTACAAATCCAGCTATGATTGCGAATACTGCTCCTATGGATAGTACATAGTGGAAATGTGCTACTACATAGTATGTGTCGTGGAGAACAATGTCTAGTGAAGAGTTTGATAGGACGATACCTGTAAGTCCGCCGACTGTAAATAAGAAAATAAATCCTAGAGCTCATAATATAGCTGGGGATCACTTGATATTACCTCCGTGTAATGTTGCAAGTCAGCTAAATACTTTTACACCTGTTGGGATGGCGATAATTATTGTAGCGGATGTAAAGTAAGCTCGTGTGTCTACGTCTAGGCCTACTGTGAATATATGGTGAGCTCATACAATAAAGCCTAAGAAACCAATTGATATTATAGCTCAGACTATTCCTATATAGCCAAATGGTTCTTTTTTTCCTGAGTAGTATGTTACTACGTGAGAAATAATTCCAAATCCTGGTAAAATAAGGATATAGACTTCTGGGTGACCAAAAAATCAGAAAAGATGTTGATATAAAATTGGGTCGCCACCTCCTGCGGGATCAAAAAATGTAGTATTTAGATTTCGGTCAGTTAATAGTATTGTAATTCCTGCTGCTAGTACTGGGAGTGAGAGTAAAAGTAATACTGCTGTGATTAGTACTGATCAAACAAATAGTGGAGTTTGGTATTGAGTTATAGCTGGTGGTTTTATGTTGATAATGGTGGTAATAAAATTAATAGCTCCTAGAATTGATGATACTCCGGCTAAATGAAGTGAGAAAATTGTTAAGTCAACTGATGCTCCTGCATGGGCTAGATTTCCAGCTAATGGTGGGTATACTGTTCATCCTGTTCCTGCTCCTGCTTCGACTATAGATGATGCTAGTAAAAGTAAGAATGAGGGTGGAAGGAGTCAGAAACTTATGTTATTTATTCGTGGGAATGCTATATCAGGGGCTCCAATTATTAGTGGTACAAGTCAGTTTCCAAAGCCTCCAATTATTATTGGTATAACTATAAAGAAAATTATAACAAATGCGTGGGCGGTTACAATTACATTGTAGATTTGGTCATCTCCTAGAAGTGCTCCAGGTTGACCTAGTTCAGCTCGGATGAGGATGCTAAGGGCGGTTCCTACTATTCCAGCTCAGGCTCCAAATAGGAGATATAAAGTGCCAATGTCTTTATGGTTAGTTGAGAATAGTCAACGATTAATGAACATAGGTAAAATGGCTGAGTAAGCATTAGACTGTAAATCTAAATACAGAGGTTTAAGTCCTCTTTTTACCAAGCCTTAAGGTGTTAGTCATGTCGAATTGCAAATTCGAAGGTGTAGATAATTATCTACTAAGGCTTCTCCCGCCCCCTTTCTGATAGGCGGGAGAAGTAGATTGAAGCCAGAAGTAGGGTATTTAGCTGTTAACTAAAATTTCGTAGGTTTGATTCCTGCCAATCTAGTGAGGTCTTAGCTTAATTAAAGCAATTGATTTGCATTCAATAGATGTAGGAAGTAGTCTTACAGTCCTTAGCAGAAGTTAAACTTGTTTGTTTTCTTAGGGCTTTGAAGGCTCTTGGACTTTTATATCCTAAACTTCTAAATGATAAGTTGGGGTGAGAGGGGGAGTATTAATGTACTGATAACAGTTAGTGATGGGAGAATAATGTTGTGTTTGTAGTTTGTGTGATGAGTTAATATTTTTGAATTATTGTTAGTTGGGAATATGGTGAGGGTTGAAGAGTAAATTAGGCGTGTATAGAAAAATAGGTTTAATAAGGCTATTATGGCTATTAATGTGGTTAAGATTAAGCAGTTATTTTTTAGTAGCTCTGTTATAATGGTTCATTTTGGTAAGAATCCTGTTAGTGGTGGTAGTCCTCCTAAAGATAAGAGGATTAATGGGATTATTGTTAGTATTGTTGGTGTTTTGTTTCATAATAATGAGATTGAGTTAATTGTGGTGGATGAGTTAAGTATAAGTATAATGAATATGGGGATTGTTAATACAATGTAGATTATTAGGTTTAGAAGGGTTATTGTTGGATTATATGGTAGGATAGCTATCATTCACCCTATGTGGGCAATTGATGAATATGCTATAATTTTTCGTATTTGGGTTTGATTAAGTCCTCCTCATGCTCCGATTAAGATTGATGAAATTGCTAAAATTATAATTATAGTATGGTCTAGGAGATTGTAAATTTGGAATAAAATTGATAATGGGGCAATTTTTTGTCATGTGAGTAGGAGAAGTCCTGTGTGTAGTTGAATACCTTGGGTAACTTCTGGAAGTCAGAAGTGGAATGGGGCTAGTCCTAATTTTATTGAAAGTGCAATTAATGTTATGTTAATGAAAATAAAGTTTGTTTGTTGTTGGAATGCTCATAGTCCTAGTTGTTTGTAGTTTAGTACAATGGCTAAGAGAATAATTATTGAGGCTGTTGCTTGAGTTACGAAGTACTTTGTTGCGGCTTCTGTTGATCGTGGATTTTTTTTGTTAATAAGTAAAGGGATAATTGCTAGTAGGCTGAATTCTAGGCCTACTCATATTAATAGCAGGTTGGTGCTTAGTATTGTAATAATAGGACCTAAGAAAATTGTAAAATAAATAATGGTGAGGGTAATAGGGTTAATTAGTACGGGAAGGATTTAAACCAACGTTTTCGGGGTATGGGCCCGATAGCTTAATTAGCTGACCTTACTATGTTAGGATTGAGTGTATTGGTAGCACGAAGAATTTTGAATTCTTAAGGGTAGGTTCAATTCCTATTATCCTAGAAATAAGAGGATTTAAACCTCTATAATTTACTCTATCAAAGTAACTCTTTTATCAGACATATTTCTATATGTATGGTGGAATGCTTGCTATAAAGATAGGTAAGGAGATGTGTCATGTGCAGAATGCTAGTGTTAATGGTAGGAAATTTTTTCATAAAAGGTGTATAAGTTGGTCATAACGGAAACGAGGGTATGATGCTCGGATTCATAGAAATGTTGTTGATAGAATTAGAGTTTCTGTTATGAAATTTAGTGAATATAATTCTGGGAAATTGATAGTGAAGATTGGGCCGAGGAAGATGATTGATGTGAGGGCGTTTATGAGAATAATATTGGTATACTCAGCTATAAAGAATAGTGCGAATGGGCCTGCGGCGTATTCTACATTAAATCCTGAAACTAGTTCTGATTCTCCTTCTGTTAGGTCGAAAGGGGCTCGGTTTGTTTCTGCTAGGGTTGAGATATATCATATTATAGCTATAGGTCAGGCTGGAAGAAGTAGTCATATATGTTCTTGGGTATAGATAAGTGTTTGTAGGGAGAATGAGCCGCTTATTAGTAGTACTGATAGAAGGATGATGGCTATTGTAACTTCGTAGGAAATTGTTTGTGCTACTGCTCGTAGGGCGCCAAGTAGAGAGTATTTTGAGTTTGATGCTCATCCTGATCATAGGATGGAGTAGACTGAAAGGCTGGATGTAGCTAGAATAAATAGGATACCTAGATTTAGGTTGATTAATGGGTGTGGTATTGGAAGTGGAATTCACAGGCTTAATGCTAATGTGAGTGAAAGTGTAGGTGCAATAATAAATAGTGAAATTGATGTGGTTAGGGGACGTATAGGTTCTTTAATAAATAGTTTTATGGCGTCTGCAAATGGTTGTAAAACCCCGTATGGTCCTACAACATTTGGGCCTTTTCGTAATTGTATATAGCCTAGGATTTTTCGTTCTACTAGTGTTAAGAAGGCCATGGCAATAAGGATAGGTACTAGGAGTGTAAGGATGTTAATAAAATACACTATTAGGGAGAGGATTTGAACCTCTGGGAACAAGGTTTTAAGTCTTACGCAATTTCCTGGCTCTGCCACCCTAATTGCCTTGTCTAGGCCTGTGTTTAACATACTTATTTTATTTAGATTTTTTTCATAAATTAAGTTGGGAGCGCTTGTTTGCGAGGTGGCTCCATTTCTCTTGTCCTTTCGTACTGGGAGAAATTGTTAATAGATAGAAACCGACCTGGATTGCTCCGGTCTGAACTCAGATCACGTAGGACTTTAATCGTTGAACAAACGAACCATTAATAGCTTCTGCACCCTTGGGATGTCGTGATCCAACATCGAGGTCGTAAACCCTAATTGACGATATGAACTCTTAAATAGGATTGCGCTGTTATCCCTAGGGTAACTTGGTCCGTTGATCAAAAAAGTTTTGGGTCAATAAGATATATCGTTGTTACTTTGACTTGTGTGTCTATGTTATAATCATTCGGAGGATTTTTTTTTCTCCGAGGTCACCCCAACCGAAATTTTAAGTTTATATCATTGTAGATGGTTCCATTAGGTTAATTGATTTTATGATTAAACTAATTAATTAAAGCTCCATAGGGTCTTCTCGTCTTATTATATTATCTCAGCCTCTTCACTGAGAGGTCAATTTCACTGATTAGAAATAAGAGACAGTTGAATCCTCGTTTAGCCATTCATTCTAGTCCCTAATTAAGGAACAAGTGATTATGCTACCTTTGCACGGTCAGGATACCGCGGCCGTTGAACTTAAGTCACTGGGCAGGCAATGCCTCTAATACTTATGATGCTAGAGGTGATGTTTTTGGTAAACAGGCGGGATTCTGGTTTGCCGAGTTCCTTTTATTTCTTTTAATCTTTCCTTATAGCACTCCTGTGTTGGACTAACAAGTTAGTTTTAGATATTGATTTATTGTGTGATTTTTATCTATAATTTGATTAATTAACAATGGGCATCCGAGTTGTTATACACTTGTGCTTGGAGAATTAATATTCTTGTTACTCATATTAACAGTATCTCATCTATATATTAATAGATTAACCCAATTTTAATTTTAGGAATTTATTATAAATTGTTAAATTGTTAATAAATTAATGTTGAGCTTGAACGCTTTCTTTATTGATGGCTGCTTTTAGGCCTACAATGGTTTAATCTTTTTGCAGTATTTATTCACTATTTAAGGTTTTTTCCTTTCCTAAAGAGCTGTCCCTCTTTTGGCTATATTTTAAATTTACATTAGGATTATGATATGTTCTTGGAGTAAATTTAAAGTTGAACTTAAATTCATTTTTTGGGTAACCAGCTATCACCAAGCTCGTTAGGCTTTTCACCTCTACCTAAAAATCTTCCCACTATTTTGCTACATAGACGGGTTTATTCATGAAATTGTTCTTAGGTAGCTCGTTTGGTTTCGGGGTATTTAGCTTCAGTTCTTTTAGCTAATTTTTTTCTAGTTAATTCATTATGCAAAAGGTACAAGGTTTAATCTTTGCTTATTTTTACTTTAAATTATTCTTTCATCTTTCCCTTACGGTACTTGCTCTATTGCTCCTAGATGTAATAATTTCTTTCTCCAATACTTTTATGATGTTAAATGGTTTGATTAATGAGATAATTATAGTTATTTTGGTTGAATATAGGGCTAGAATTAGTTCAAAGTGTTCATTTGTTATGAAATCTTCTGGGTGTAGGCCAGATGCTTTAATGTTAAGCTACACTGTGATTATTCCAAGCACACTTTCCAGTATGCTTACCTTGTTACGACTTATCTCCTCTCGTAAATGAATTACTTGGGATTATATATGAGTTAATATATTTAGTTTGAGGAGGGTGACGGGCGGTGTGTGCGTACTTCATTGCTCTATTCAATTAAGCTCTCTATTCTTAATTTACTACTAAATCCTCCTTTATCCTTTAGTTTCATAAAGGGTTTCGTAATGTTCTTTGGAAAGAAAATGTAGCCCATTTCTTCCCATCTCATTGGCTACACCTTGACCTAACGTTTTTATGTTTGATTCTTGTGCTTACTTTAATACCTTTTTAGGGTTTGCTGAAGACGGCGGTACATAGGCCGAATTAGCAAGAGATGGTGAGGTAAAGCGGGGTTTATCGATTATAGAACAGGCTCCTCTAGGTGGATATAAACTACCGCCAAGTCCTTTGAGTTTTAAGCTGTAGCTAGTAGTTCTCTGGCAAATAATTTTGTTGTCAAATTATTGAGGTTTAAGGCTAAGCATAGTGGGGTATCTAATCCCAGTTTGGATCTTAGCTATCGTGTAATTATAATGTAATTAGAATTACTTTCGTTGTTGATTTTAGGTCCTAACAATGAATTTTCACATATAAGTTGGATTTTAATTCTATTTAGTGATTTATAGTTAACACGTTTTACGCCGAGAGGTAGTTAGTTTGGGTTAATCGTATGACCGCGGTGGCTGGCACGAAATTTACCAACCCTTAGAGGTATAGCTTAGTCAAACTTTCGTTTATTGCTTAATACTTATCACTGCTGAGTCCCGTGGGGGTGTGGCCAGGCAAGGTGTCTTGAGCTATTTGTATGTGCTTGATACCCTCTCCTTAAATTTTAGCTAAATATTTAAGGGATTTTACACCAGTTCATGGATATTTGCATGTGTAATCTTACCTCCAACTAACTATAAGGCTAGGACCAAACCTTTGTGTTTATGGGATATAAAAATCCATCTAAGCATTTTCAGTGCTTTGCTTTGTTTTAAGCTACATTAAC